TTTGATATATGAGATGAATTGAATCTATTAGTTCAATTTGTTATACTTGTTGTTGAATTGAGTTGCGTGGATTTGTATACGCCACAAAAAGAGTTTTCTTTTATGGTTGTTCCATATATGTCGGCTTTGGCTCGACTTAACGTTCTGACAAAACTTCAGTTAAGTTATGTTATAGAAAAAAAAAGAGGATTCTTGCATTTTGCCCTCCTGCTGAGAAAGCATTCATTCTTCAGCCCATATTTACATTTCTCAAAAGACTTCAATTGGTACGCGCAAGAAATAGGCCAATTCGGCGGCTTTTTGTTCAATTTCTCGTGGAGTCAAATTCTCATCAGTACGGGTCAAGGGAATGGCCCCCTGGCCTCTGATATCCATATAAAGGACACGACGAGCATAAATCCCCTCTTTAACTTCTATTCTAACGGACTGAATATCTTTTATAGGGAATCGGAGGAATATGCGACGATTTTTTCCAGGAAATCCCCAACGAAAAATACACACTATCCCTTCCTTTCTATCGAATCGATCATAACCACTACCTACATTCCAGGAAATTGTGCACCACAAATAGGAACTAATAAAGAGACCCGCGATCCCGTAGAAAGACATCACGATCCCTTGTGGAAAAAAAATGATTTGCTGAGACGGAAAAAAAGATATCAAATTTCTACCAAGATAACTGGAAGTTCCAACCAATAAGAATCCTAATGAACCTAAAAAAAGGATAAGGGCCCAGCATAAATTACTTAGTTTTCGAGACCCCGTTATAAGTTCTATCCATATATCTTCTGATCGCCAACTCATACTTGATCTGATTGCATTTTATTGGAATTGAGAGAATACCCCAAATGAATTTGACTTTACTTTTTTTTTGTTTCCGAAGTAACTCTCATCAACTAGCACTAGTTTGATGTGAACTAGCACTAGTTTGATGTGAACCTTTAGGAGTAATTCATCAAATTGGTTAGATCTAAAATAATAACATACCCTTCATATGAGCCCACTATACATATTGATATACCTATAGATCCACCGACTTTACATTTTAGCCATCCAGCGATCCTGATCTATTTGAAACTAGCTAGAATTCATTTACCCATAGATCCTTTTCTGCAGGCATAAGAACTTTTTCCTTTATGTTCGGCGGAAATTACACGTTAGACCATATTTTTCGAAATAGATATCTGTGTTATGCTACAAGTCTAAGTTTTGAAAAAAAAAAACGGATGAGATCGGGTCCCATCAGATCTAAACAATCTTGTTTTTTTGAACATGAAGAGATAAAGAAGCCATTGCAATTGCCGGAAATACTAGGCCTACTAAAGGCACAAAAATAGAGGGGAAATTGAAAGTTGTCATAAAATGGGTACCTCGATTTACTATTTGTACCTGCTATTATTTATTTTTTATAAAAAATAAATATCTTATAATAATTATAATTAAGAATTGTAATTATTATTAATTAATTAAATTTCAAATTCTTAGTATAGAAATAAGTATCTATATATCTAAGTGAGTATATAGAATAAGTCCAAGGAATGTAGAACTAAATAAATGGACTTATTCATCTTTCTACATGAAAGATATGTATTATAATTCACTTTATTATTTTTCTTCATTTCTTTGTCTTTTGTTCTTGTCTTCGAATTTTTAATAAAGAAAGAGTTTCTTACAGATTATCGAAAGATTCGTTAGAATGCGACCCAACAGGAATTTTTAGTGCAAATGGGGTTTTCGGGAGATAGAGAAAGATAAAAAACTATATATCTATCTTTTCTCTATTTGATTATATACATAAGACATAAGACGAAATTCGTTTTATTTGCCTAATTTCACGAAAGGAAGAATTCACTCTTTTATCTTGTTGATAGAGACTTCTTAATTAGTAATCGGGATTCTAGGTAAAAAAAAGAGTTATCCGCAACTTTTTATTCTTTCTACAATTAGATCTTAGGTCATCAAAGAAAACTCCATTCTTATTTACTTTGATTCTTATAAACTAACTACTTGTTTGCTACAAATAAACTAATTGAATTTTGTGTGCTCTACTTGATTGAATTTTAATTCAAAGGAAAGAAAGCGTGGAGCTTAAATAACTCACTCAGAACGCTTTTTAAAGGATTACGTGGTACAATTAGGTCAAATAAGCCCTTCTGGAATAAATATTCAGCCGCTTGTGAACCTTCAGGTACTGTTTTATTCAATGTTTGTTCAATTACTCTTTTACCCGCAAATGCAATATAGGAATTGGGTTCAGCAATAATGATATCTCCCAACATACCAAAACTAGCTGTTACCCCACCAGTAGTAGGAGATGTAAGGATTGATACATAAAATAACTTTTTATTTGATTGATAATCATATAAAGCAGACGATATTTTAGCCATTTGCATCAAGCTCAAACTTCCTTCTTGCATGCGTGCCCCCCCGGAAGCGCACACTACAATAAGAGGTAGAAATTGATCGGTAGCGTACTCAATCAAACGGGTGATTTTCTCCC